TTGCACGTATCGAATGGATAAGAGAAGGTAGGGTTCCCTTACAAACCATTCGTGCGAAAATTGATTATTGTGCCTATACCGTTCGAACTATCTATGGGGTATTGGGTATCAAAATTTGGATATTTATAGACGAAGAATGATATTTATAGACGAAGAATAAAAAACCTTTAGTTGACTTGTCTTTCTGTTTCGATGGAACGATGGAACAAAAAAATGGCAACCCTTTTTGATTCTTTTTTCCATCCAATCAATTCTAATTTTTAATCCCATAAGGTTTAATAAAAATTCAATTTACCTTTTGATATAATTGCTATGCTTAGTGTGTGACTCGTTGGTTTTTGTTAAAATTAAGACTAAAAAAAGAAAGTTATAGTACCAAGTATGAACTAAAAATTATAGAACTAATAACCAACTCATCGCATCACATTATCTGGATCCAAAGAAACAGTCAAGATATACTATTTTAGTCCTATCATTGTAGCAACTGAATTTTTTTGACATAAACAATTCATTAGATTTACTGTCAAACAAAATTAAAATACAAAAAAGAAAAAAGGATACCGGTAAATGGAAAGATGAGAGAAAGAAAAAAAAAATGAATCTAATATAAAAGATATATAATTCCAATATGTAAGGTCTTTGAACATCTCATAAAAGAAAATGTAATTAAAGCATCAATACAGATTCAAACAAAATTATATCATATGAATCTGTTCTATAGAACAAAAAAAAATAAGAGCTTAGAGCCAATAACGACTAAGGGGGTTGGTGGAAAAACAAAAGCTCCATTGTAGAATTCAGACCTAACCATTAATCAAGAAGCGATGGGAACGACGGAACCCATGAATACATAAGATTCACTTGAAAATGAATTCTGATAATTCATTGGAAAGGATGGCGGAACGAACCAGAGGACAATTCATATATTCTGAAAAATTATAAGCTAACTCTACACTCGAAATAGCTATTGAAAGAGTAAATATTCGCCCGCGAAAATTCTTTTTTTTTTCTTTTTTTTTTCATTCTCATATTCAATTGTTAAAATACGAGGAATTCAAAAAAAAAATAGAATAAAATATTTAGTAAACTAGATGAATCAAAAATAATTCATTGATTCAGTGTATTATATTTTTACATATATATCTTAATTATTTATTATATATTATATAAAAATAGACATTTAAAAAATGAAATTTCCATTTTTTAATTCGCGAGGAGCCGGATGAGAAGAAACTCTCACGTCCAGTTCTGCAGTAGAGATGGAATTACAAAGGAACCATCAACTATAACCCCAAAAGAACTCGATTCCGTAAACAACATAGAGGAAGAATGAAGGGAATATCTTATCGGGGTAATCGTATTTGTTTCGGAAGATATGCTCTTCAGGCACTTGAACCCGCTTGGATCACGTCTAGACAAATAGAAGCCGGGCGACGAGCAATGACACGAAATGCACGTCGCGGTGGAAAAATATGGGTCCGCGTTTTTCCTGACAAACCCATTACAGTAAGACCCGCAGAAACCCGTATGGGTTCGGGGAAAGGATCTCCCGAATATTGGGTAGCTGTTGTCAAACCAGGTCGAATACTTTATGAAATAAGCGGAGTAGCAGAAAATGTAGCCCGAAGGGCTATCACAATAGCGGCATCAAAAATGCCTATACGAACTCAATTCATTATTTCAGGATAAGAATATAGAACTAAAGGAAATGGATCTTTTGGATAACACCAAGTGGAAGTTTTTTTGGACAAACAATATTTCTTTTTCTTTTTCACCTTTTGCATTTAGTTTTGCATTGAAAGAACATATAAAAATAAAATATGATTCAACCTCAGACCCTTTTGAATGTAGCAGACAACAGCGGGGCTCGAGAATTGATGTGTATTCGAATCATAGGAGCTAGCAATCGTCGATATGCTCGTATTGGTGACGTTATTGTTGCTGTGATCAAAGAAGCAATACCTAATACGCCCTTAGAAAGATCCGAAGTGATCAGAGCTGTAATTGTACGTACCTGTAAAGAACTCAAACGCGACAACGGCATGATAATACGATATGATGACAATGCCGCAGTTATTATTGATCAAGAAGGAAATCCAAAGGGAACTCGAATTTTTGGTGCGATTGCCCGGGAATTGAGACAAAAATTTACTAAAATAGTTTCATTAGCTCCTGAGGTATTATAAAATGATAATCTAAGGCATTTGAATAAATTTCACTCATAGTAGATTGTGTATCACGTATATACCTTTCATTTAAAATTTTTTCATTTTTTAATTAAAAAGAAACTAATAACATGTTGATTATATCAAATTTTTGGGACACCACCGATTTTAGTTCATTATGGGTAGGGACACTATTGCTGATATAATAACTTCTATACGAAATGCTGACATGAATAGAAAAGGAACGGTTCGAATAGTATCTACTAACATCACCGAAAACATTGTTAAAATACTTTTACGAGAAGGTTTCATTGAAAATGCGAGAAAACATCAAGAAAGAGAGAAAAATTTTTTGGTTTTAACGCTGCGACATAGAAGAAATAAGAAAGGGGCTTATAGAAATACTTTCTATTTAAAAAGGATCAGTCGACCTGGTCTACGAATCTATTCTAACTATCAACGAATTCCTAGAATTTTAGGTGGAATGGGGATTGCAATTCTTTCTACCTCTCGAGGTATAATGACGGATCGGGAAGCTCGACTAGAAGGAATTGGCGGAGAAATTTTATGTTATATATGGTAATCCCTAGAATATTAATATCCAAATTGGATCCAATATTTCCTATTTGGGAATGGGAACAAAAAAAGAAAAAAAACGGCTTGTCTAATATCACTCCTCTATTAGTTGATACTTTAAGGGGGTTTTATCTGAAATGAAAGAACAAAAATGGATTCATGAAGGTTTGATTACTGAATCACTTCCTAATGGTATGTTCTGGGTTCGTTTAGATAATGAAGATCTGATTCTAGGTTATGTTTCGGGAAGGATACGACGTAGTTCTATACGAATCCTACCGGGAGATAGAGTTAAGATTGAAGTAAGCCGTTATGATTCAACCAGAGGTCGTATAATTTATAGACTCCGCAACAAAGATTCAAACGATTAAGCCGTTTTTCAACATTCCTTATTCCTTTCTACAAAAATAGAATTCAAGGTTCAAAATATCAAGAAACTTATTTTCTTCCAAAAAATAGATTCAAAATTAAAACTAAAGAATAACAAATATGAAAATAAGGGCTTCTGTTCGTCCAATTTGTGAAAAATGTCGACTGATCCGCCGACGGGGACGAATTATAGTAATTTGTTCTAACCCAAAACATAAACAACGACAAGGATAATCATTCTACTAAACTATATACTAATGATCTTTCTAAAATAATTGCTAAAATTTTGTATTGCTGAAAAAAAAAAAATGACGGATTTGTTTTGACATGAAATGGATATATCCATATATCTTTGAATCATATTTATGAGATGATAAAATATGGCAAAACCTATACCAAAAACAGGTTCACGGAGAAATGGACGTATTAGTTCGCGTAAAAGTGCACGGAAAATACCAAAGGGTGTTATTCATGTTCAAGCAAGTTTCAATAATACCATTGTGACTGTTACAGATGTACGAGGTCGAGTGGTTTCTTGGGCTTCTGCCGGTACTTGTGGATTCAGGGGTACAAAAAGAGGGACACCTTTTGCAGCTCAAACCGCAGTAGGAAATGCTATTCGTACAGTAGTGGAACAAGGTATGCAACGAGCAGAAGTCATGATAAAAGGTCCCGGTCTCGGAAGAGATGCAGCATTACGGGCTATTCGTAGAAGCGGTATACTATTAAGTTTCGTACGAGACGTAACCCCTATGCCACATAATGGCTGTAGACCTCCTAAAAAAAGACGCGTGTAGAAATAAGAATTGAAGGGATTTCAAGAGAAATAAATGATTCAAAGATATGATCAATTTTGTAAAATATTACTATGGTTCGAGAGAAAATAAGAGTATCTACTCGGACACTGCAGTGGAAATGTGTTGAATCAAGAACAGATAGTAAATGTCTTTATTATGGACGCTTTATTCTCTCTCCACTTATGAAAGGTCAAGCTGATACAATAGGCATCGCGATGCGAAGAGCGTTACTTGGCGAAATAGAAGGAACATGTATCACACGTGCAAAATTTGATAAAATACCGCACGAATACTCTAACATAGTAGGTATTCAAGAATCAGTACACGAAATTTTAATGAATTTGAAAGAAATAGTATTGAGAAGTAATCTATATGGAACTTGCGAAGCGTCTATTTGTGTTAGGGGCCCCAGATGTGTAACTGCTCAAGATATCATCTTGCCCCCTTATGTAGAAATAGTTGACAATACACAGCATATAGCTAGCTTGACGGAACCAATTGATTTGTGTATTGGATTACAACTCGAGAGAAATCGCGGATATCAGATAAAAGCGCAAAATAACTTTCAAGATGGAAGTTATCCTATAGATGCTCTATTCATGCCTATTCGAAATGTGAATCATAGTATTCATTCTTATGGAAATGGGAATGAAAAACAAGAAATACTTTTTCTCGAAATATGGACAAACGGCAGTTTAACCCCGAAAGAAGCACTTTATGAAGCCTCCCGGAATTTAATTGATTTATTTATTCCCTTTCTACATGCAGAAGAAGAAAACTTATATTTAGAGGACAATCAACACAAAATTTCTTTACCCCTTTTTACCTTTCACAATAGATTCGCTGAAATAAGGAAAAACAAAAAAAAAATAGCATTGAACTATATTTTTATTGACCAATTAGAATTGCCACCTAGGATCTACAATTGCCTCAAAAAATCCAATATACATACATTATTGGACCTTTTGAATAACAGTCAAGAAGATCTTATTAAAATGGCGGATTTTCATATAGAAGATATAAAACAAATATTTGGCACTTTAGAAAAACATTTCGTAATTGATTTAAAAAAAAAAAAATGACAAAAAATTGA